TGAACCAAAAACTTAACGTTGCTATCACAAGAATTGCAAAACCTTATGGAAACCCTAATATTCTTGCAGAATTTATAGCCGGACAATTAAAGAATAGAGTTTCATTTCGAAAAGCAATGAAAAAAGCTATTGAATTAACTGAACAAGCAGATACAAAAGGAATTCAAGTACAAATTGCAGGACGTATCGACGGAAAAGAAATTGCACGTGTCGAATGGATCAGAGAAGGTAGGGTTCCCCTACAAACCATTCGAGCTAAAATTGATTATTGTTCCTATACAGTTCGAACTATCTATGGGGTCTTGGGTATCAAAATTTGGATATTTATAGACGAAGAATAAGAAACCTTTACTTGTCTTTCCCTTCTATCCATTGATAGAAAAAAAAAATAGAAACTCGTTCATTCTTTTTCTGGTGAATCAAAATGAGCAATTCTAATTCTTAATTCTATAGGGTTGAATAAAAATTCAATTGACCATTTGATATAAATGCTATGCTTAGTGTGTGACTCGTTGGTTTTTTAGGGTTAGGATTAAAAAAGGACCAGCCCCATAGTATGAACTAATAACCAACTCATTACTTCGTATTATCTGGATATAAAGAACCAGTCAAGATATGATAAATCAGTCATATCTTTGTAGCAACTGAAATTTTTTTTTGCATAAACTTTAATTAGAAGTTGTAAAACAAAATGAAAGAAGTAAAGGTGTGGATAAATGGAAGGATGAGAGAAAGAGAGAAAAAGAATATCAATGATATAGAATTCCAATATGTAAGGTCTACGAGTCATCTCATAAAAGACAGTGTAATAAAGCATCAATACTAATTGATTCATCCATAATGAAATATTAAATGAATCAAGAAAAAAATAAAGAGCTTGGAGCCAATAAAGACTAAGAAGATTGACTCAGGAACAAATTGGATTATGAGCTCCATTGTAGAATTCGGACCTAATCATTAAGTACGAAGCGATGGGAACGATGGAACCTGTGCATGCAAAAGATTTTATTGAAAAAATGAATCTTAATGATTCACTAGTCGGGATGGCGAAATGAACCGGAGATTAATTCATCTATTGGGAGAAGTCACGAACGAGCCCTACAAATGAAATAGAGATTGAAAGAGTAAATATTCGCCCGCGAAAACTTTTTTTTTTTTTTAGTTGCTAAACTTGGATAAAGGACAAAACAAAATAAAGATTTTTTAGAACGTTCTAAAAAAAAAAACGATTTTTTACAAAAAATGTTAATCATTTCAATTAAATGTTTTTAATCCTTTTATTCGTGAGGAGCTGGATGAGAAGAAACTCTCACGTCCGGTTCTGTAGTAGAGATGGAATTGTGAAACAACCATCAACTATAACCCCAAAAGAACTAGATTCCGTAAACAACATAGAGGAAGAATGAAGGGAATATCTTATCGAGGTAATCATATTTGTTTCGGTAAATATGCTCTTCAGGCACTTGAACCTGCTTGGATCACATCTAGACAAATCGAAGCAGGTCGACGAGCAATGACACGAAATGCACGCCGTGGTGGAAAAATATGGGTCCGTATATTTCCAGACAAACCGGTTACAGTAAGACCCGCTGAAACACGTATGGGTTCGGGAAAGGGATCCCCTGAATATTGGGTAGCTGTTGTTAAACCAGGTCGAATACTATACGAAATGGTTGGAGTAACCGAAAATATAGCTAGAAGGGCTATTTCAATAGCAGCATCCAAAATGCCTATACGAACTCAATTCATTATTTCAGGATAAAAATGTAGAACCAACAGAAATGAATCTTGGGGATGAAAGTTTCTTTTTTTGGACAAAAAATATTCCTTTTTTTTTCTTCATCCTTTGCATTGGAAGAATAGACTAAAAAATTGATATGATTCAACCTCAGACCCATTTAAATGTAGCAGATAACAGCGGGGCTCGAGAATTGATGTGTATTCGAATCATAGGAGCTAGCAATCGTCGATATGCTCATATTGGTGACGTTATTGTTGCTGTGATCAAAGAAGCAGTACCAAATATGCCCCTAGAAAAATCAGAAGTAGTCAGAGCTGTAATTGTTCGTACCTGTAAAGAACTTAAACGTGACAGCGGTATGATAATACGATATGATGACAATGCTGCAGTTGTGATTGATCAAGAAGGAAATCCAAAAGGAACTAGAATTTTTGGTGCGATCCCCCGGGAATTGAGACAATTCCATTTTACTAAAATAGTTTCATTAGCTCCCGAGGTATTATAAAATGAGATCACTGATATGTTTATAGTGGGTATTTGAAAGAAATAGATTAAGAACTAGATTAATTAGTAGATTGTGTCTCACGCATATACCTTTAATAATTCATATTCATAAAACAAATAAGTAAAAAAAAAAAAAAAAAGAAAAACATGTTGATTATATCCAATTTTGGGGCACCCATAATTTTAGTTCACCATGGGCAGGGACACTATTGCTGAGATAATAACCTCTATACGAAATGCTGATATGGATAGAAAAAGAGTGGTTCGCATCGCATCTACTAATATTACCGAAAATATTGTTAAAATACTTTTCCGAGAAGGTTTTATTGAAAACGTTAGAAAACATCGAGAAAAAAACAAATCTTTTTTGGTTTTAAACCTGCGGCATAGAAGGAATAGGAAAAGACTCTATAGAAATTTTTTAAATTTAAAACGGATCAGTCGACCCGGTCTACGAATCTATTCTAACTCTCAACGAATTCCTAGAATTTTAGGTGGGATGGGGATTGTAATTCTTTCTACTTCTCGAGGTATAATGACAGACCGAGAGGCTCGACTCGAAGGAATCGGCGGAGAAATTTTGTGTTATATATGGTAATCCTTTTAATATCCAAATTGGATCCGAAACTTCTTCCTATTTCTAAAAAAAAGAAAAGGGACGAGTTGTCTAATATCGTTCCTCCTCCATTAGTTGATACTTCAAGGAGGCTTTACCTGGAATGAAAGAACAAAAATGGATTCATGAAGGTTTAATTACTGAATCGCTTCCCAATGGTATGTTCCGGGTTCGGTTAGATAATGAAGATCTGATCCTGGGTTATGTTTCAGGAAAGATCCGGCGTAGTTTTATACGGATACTGCCAGGAGATAGAGTCAAAATTGAAGTAAGTCGTTATGATTCAACCAGAGGACGTATAATTTATCGACTCCGCAACAAGGATTGGAAGGATTAGGTGGTTTTTATTCAATATGATTCGAGATGAAAAATTTCAAGAAACTTATTTTCTTCCAAGAAGTAGATTCAGAATTAAGATAAGGAATGACAAATATGAAAATAAGAGCTTCTGTTCGTAAAATTTGTGAAAAATGTCGCCTAATCCGTAGGCGGGGGCGCATTATAGTAATTTGTTCCAACCCGAGACATAAACAAAGACAAGGATAATCAGACTCACTAAAGGACTCGATGTACAAATAAGGAATCTGTTTTGACATGAAATGGATATATCCATATATCTCTGACTCATATTTATGAGATGATAAAATATGGCAAAAGCTATACCGAGAATTGGTTCACGTAGAAATGGACGTATTGGTTCACGTAAGAGTGCACGTAGAATACCAAAGGGGGTTATTCATGTTCAAGCAAGTTTCAATAATACCATTGTCACGGTTACAGATGTACGGGGTCGGGTGGTTTCTTGGTCCTCAGCGGGTACTTGTGGATTCAAGGGTACGAGAAGAGGGACACCCTTTGCCGCTCAAACTGCAGCAGCAAATGCTATTCGTACAGTAGTAGATCAAGGTATGCAACGAGCAGAAGTCATGATAAAAGGTCCCGGTCTCGGAAGAGACGCAGCATTACGAGCTATTCGTAGAAGTGGTATACTATTAACTTTCGTACGGGATGTAACCCCTATGCCACATAATGGTTGCAGACCCCCGAAAAAAAGACGTGTGTAGAAATTAACATTGAAGAAATTTCAAGAGAAACAAGAGAAATAAATGATTCAATCAAATCAAATAATATTACTATGGTTCGAGAGAAAGTAACAGTATCTACTCGGACACTACAGTGGAAGTGTGTTGAATCAAGAGAAGACAGTAAACGTCTTTATTATGGACGCTTTATTCTGTCTCCACTTATGAAAGGTCAAGCCGACACAATAGGCATTGCGATGCGAAGAACTTTACTTGGAGAAATAGAAGGAACATGTATCACACGTGTAAAATCTGAGAACGTCCCGCATGAATATTCTACCATAGCGGGTATTCAAGAATCGGTCCATGAAATTTTAATGAATTTAAAAGAAATTGTATTGAGAAGTAATCTATATGGAACTTGTGACGCGTCTATTTGTGTCAGAGGTCCAGGATATGTAACTGCTCAAGATATCATCTTACCACCTTATGTAGAAATCGTTGATAATACACAACATATAGCTAGCTTGACAGAACCAATTGATTTGTGTATTGGATTACAAATCAAGAGAAATCGCGGATATCTTATCAAAATGCCACATAACTTTCAAGATGGAAGTTATCCTATAGATGCTGTATTCATGCCTGTTCGAAATGCGAATCATAGTATTCATTCTTATGGGAATGGGAATGAAAAACAAGAGATACTCTTTCTCGAAATATGGACAAATGGGAGTTTAACTCCGAAAGAAGCACTTCATGAAGCCTGCCGGAATTTGATTGATTTATTTATTCCCTTTTTACATAAGGAAGAAGAAAACTTACCTTTAGAGGACAATCAACACACGGTTCCTTTATCCCCTCTTACCTTTCACGATAAATTGGATAAACTCAGAAAAAACAAAAAAAAAATAGCATTGAAACCGATTTTTATTGACCAATCGGAATTCTCTCCCAGGGTCTATAATTGCCTCAAAAGGTCCAATATATATACATTATTGGACCTTTTGAATAACAGTCCGGAAGATCTCATGAAAATTGAACATTTGCGCCTAGAAGATATAAAACAGATATTGGTCATTCTAGAAAAACATTTCGCAATTGATTTACCAAAAAA